TTATATAAATTATCTATATATACTATTAATATACTATTAAATTAATTAGCTATTAATTTAATTAGAATAAAATATTCAATTAATTAGAATTCAAGTACAAATTATTAATTAAAAAGAATTCTAATTAAGATAATTAAGAATAATTAGAATTAAAAAGAATTACGAATTAGGAAAGTAATAAAGAGAGCTAAAAAAAGAGAAATGGAAAAAAAAGGTTTTTTTTGAGCCTCACTTGTTATGTAATATAAGATAGTAATTACCAATTTAAAATTGGGAGAGATGGCTGAGTGGACTAAAGCGTCGGATTGCTAATCCGTTGTACGAGTTATTCGTACCGAGGGTTCGAATCCCTCTCTTTCCGGTTCTGTTGATAACTTGGTATTTTTTTTATCTTTTTATCTGTCAAATTTATCGAATCTTTTTTCTTTTGTTTTAGTTACTTTTGTTTTATTTAATTTAATAGTTAAAGATGTAGAATAAAGAAAACGCCCAAAACATTTAAAAATCAAGCAAGGAAAAACGGTTATTTTTTATTCTTCACGTCCCGGATTGCGCCCCGGATCATTGGATAAAAATCCGAAAATGAAGAGAGAAACAAAGAATATCACTACTGTGTAAACAAAGAGTTTGAGAGTAAGCATTATACAATCTCCAAGATCTTTTTTGGTTTGGAAAAAGAAAATAGATTCTTTCTTTTTATACTACATATAATATTTTGACATCAAGAAACAAATCGGTTTCTAGAAATCGAAAAAAAAAAAAAATTGTATAAATTCATTTGTAATAAGAGTCCAATCTTTCGTTGCCAAAAATTTTCTTTCATATCCACAATTAGATAGTGCGGGGGACTCTAATAGGATTTCTTTCAATAGAATGGAAAAAATTCCAAAATGAAGAAATGGAGTAATTAAGATTTCTCGCGTCTATACAATAACTTCAATGTTTAAATTGAGGGCTTATACTATAAGACTTATTTGATCTTATTAATTGCTAATTGCTATAATTTTTTTTTTATCGAATAAATCGTGAATTCTTTTAGGCTAGTATTAAAGATCTCATCGAAAACTTACAGCAGCTTGCCAAACAAAGGCTAATAGAAAAAAAAGCACAGGTATTACTGGCATAATATCTATGATTGAGTTCAAAAAAGCGTAGGCTTCGGGCAATTTTGTGAAGAAAAAACTGCTTGAATAAAGGGCAGAATTAAGACAGATACAAATCAAACTAAAAAGATTAAGCATAACAAAGATTTTGTTAAAGATTTTGTTCTTGAAAATAATTGTATTTTGACTGAGTTATAAATATATTATTGATATAAAATAAAATAAGGTAGACCAAAAAACGTTCTTTAAACTTAAACTCACCCAATCAAAAATCCTTGAATTCTCTGAAATAAAAAAAGAATAAGAATAGACGAAATCATATTTTCATACAATATCATAATTGAATTATATATTATAATCAATTATAATCAATCAATTCAGTTTAATTTTATATCTACATATATTAAAATCCGAACAACAAGCTAATCTTAATCATAGATACTTGGGCGAGAATTGACGAAGAACCCATACCACTATTACTTTTTATTAGTGTTGAATAGAAATATAAATGGGGCGTGGCCAAGTGGTAAGGCAACGGGTTTTGGTCCCGCTATTCGGAGGTTCGAATCCTTCCGTCCCAGAGCATACCTATATTCATATATTAAAATGAAAACATCTATTAAAATGAAAATAAGGATTGCCTTTTTGAACAATTTTCTATTTAGGAGGATAATAAATTCACTTTTTGTTTCTTATTTTTAATGACTTTTTTCGCAATCATATCTTTTTTAAAAATTTTATCGTGTTCAAATAATACGCAAATTAATTGAATCTCCTTTTTATCATAGAATGCTTTGTTTTATAACTTATAACGACAAAAACGACAAAAATCTTTTTTTTTTTTTTATTATTATTTAATATAGTTTATATAATTTATAGTGAATTTTTTTGGTTAAATTGAATTGAATTAATTCTTTTGTTTTTTTCATTGTGTATATATTTTTTTTTTTAACTTTAACGCATTCGCATTCATATTGACAACAATGTATCAAATAAATATAATCCGATCTGGATAATTGTATCTTGTCTGTAGATCTATTTAATTTTTCTCCGTTCCATGGGTTTGATTTTTTTCTTCATTCAAATAATGAATTTGTTGGATGTGCTGTGATACAAAAATATTTTTTTGATTCAAAAAAGAAAAAATGTATATTTAATTTATATTTATAAAAAATGTTCTAAATTATAGAATAAATAGAATAAATTCTAAAAAAGTATTGTTCTAATGTTCTAATTTATATAAGTTATCTAATTTATATATTAAGTTATATAAACTAAAATATATTTATTAAATAAATATAACATATATTTATATTGTAAATATAGTGAATATGAATATATTTATATAAATTCAATATATTTATATAATAAATAATATCTATATCCTAAATAAGATATAATAAATAAGTATATAATAAATATACAAAATATACAAGAAATATAGGAATGAGTAACATAAGAAACAAAAGGTGATCCATAGGTTTTGACTTTATCTTTACTTTATCTAATCTTTACTTTATCTATTTGACTTTATCTATATATATTTTTATTTATACTTTATACTTTTACTTTACTTTTATTTACTCTTTACTTTTATTTACTTGAATTTTTATTTTTTTTGATATTGGAGTTGAGATTTTTTTGAGAATTTCTTTTGATCTTTCTTTTATGTTCAGAATCCATTAGAAATTATTTCATTTCTTGGTTCTTTCCTTCTAATTTAATGTTTTGATTGTGTCATACGATTCAATCTCTTTATTTATTTATTTTGATTCTGATTGTATCTACATAACCTAATTATTTTAGTTCTTATTTGGGTTGCTAACTCAACGGTAGAGTACTCGGCTTTTAAGCGCGACTAACATCTTTTATGCATTTGTATGAATAAAGAGATTCGTCCATACCATCGGTATAGTTTGTAAGACCACGACTGATCTTGAAAGGAATGAATGGAAAAAACAGCATGTCGTATCAATGTCGAATTCTGAGAATATTTCATTTTTACTGGATCGGTTACTAACCTTGTTTGCATTCTTGGTGCGGAACATTCAAAAATGAATTTAAGCTTGGGTCGAGTGGAATAAATGGATAGAGCACCACGGTTCCAATTATAGGTATAGGGAAACAAAAAAGCTACGAGCTTCCGTTCTTAATTGGAACGATTATCCGATTTAATTAAACGTTAAAAATATATTAATTAGTGCCTGATGCGGGAAAGGTTTTTCCATGAGCAGATTTTCGATTTTTTGAATGAGTCCTAACTATTAGTTATTCTCCACTATGCGCGGGAAATGAATGTGTAAAAGAAAGAGTATAGTGATAAAGCATTTTTTTTTTCCAAAATCACAAGAGCGATTGACTTGAAAAAGTAAAGGATTTCTAACCATCTTCTTATTTTATTTTATAATGAACATAAAGTAATTAGATGGAAAAATAAGGGATAGAGAGTCCGTATATAAGTTTATCCGTTTCCGAAGTATCTATTCTTTTTTTATTATACTCCTTTGCTTTGTTTTTATTCTATCGCACTATGTATCATTTATTTAATAATAATAAACTCCAAAATCCTCTATCTTTGCTTCAATCAAATCTAAGTTAAAATGAAAATGGAGGAATATCCAAGATATTTAGAACGAGATAGATCTCGAAAAAATGATTTCCTATACCCACTTATCTTTCGGGAATATATTTATACACTTTCTCATGATCATGGTTTAAATAAATCTATTTTGTTGGAAAATGAAGGTTATAACAATAAATCTAGTTTAGTAATTGTAAAACGTTTAATTACTCGAATATATCAACAGAATCATTTAACTATTTCTGCAAATGATTCTAACCAAAATCCATTTCTTAGGTACAATAAGAATTTATATTCGCAAATGATATCAGAGGGGTTTGCAGTCGTTGTGGAAATTCCATTTTGTCTACAATTAGTATCTTCTTTCGAAGAGTCAGAAATAGTCAAATCTCATAATTTACGATCAATTCATTCACTATTTCCTTTTTTAGAGGACAAATTTCCACATTTAAATTATGTATCAAATGTATTAGTACCTTATCCTATCCATCTAGAAAAATTGGTTCAAACCCTTCGATACTGGGTAAAAGATCCCTCTTCTTTGCATTTATTCCGACTCGTTGTTCATGAGGAGTGGAATTGGAACAGTCTTATTATTCCAAAGAAATCTATTTCCATTTTTCCAAAAAGTAATCCAAGATTCTTCTTCTTCCTATATAATTTTCATGTATATGAATACGAATCCATCTTTTTTTTTCTCCGTAACCAATCCTTTTATTTACGATCAACATTGTCTCGGGTACTTCTTGAGCGAATAAATTTCTACGGAAAAGTAGAACAGTTTACAGAAGTCTTTGCTAATGATTTTCAGTCCGTCCTATGTTTGTTCAAGGATCCTTTCATGCATTATATTAGATATCAAGGAAAATTCATTTTGGCTTCAAAGTATACGCCTCTTCTGATGAAAAAATGGAAATATTACTTTGTCAATTTATGTCAATGTCATTTTTATGTGTGGTTTCAGCCGGAAAAGATCTATATAAACCTCTTATCCAAACACTCTCTAGACTTTTTGGGTTATCTTTCAAGTGTACGACTAAATCCTTCAGTGGTACGGAGTCAAATGTTAGAAAATTCATTTATAATAGATAATGCTATGAAAAAACTCGATACAATAGTTCCAATTATTCCTTTGATTGGATCATTGGCACAAACGAACTTTTGTAACGAAATAGGATATCCCGTTAGTAACCCGACCCGGGCTAATTCATCGGATTCTGATATTATCGCCCGATTTGTGCGTCTATCCAGAAATTTTTTTCATTATTATAGTGGATCCTCAAAAAAAAAGAGTTTGTATCGAATAAAATATATAC